TGTATGTTATTTTATCTGTTTTTTATCTTATTTTATGTTATTTTTTTAAATGCAATTACTTCATTTATTCAATTGATCTTTTTTCTCTATATTTTATATCAATAAAATTAGCTCAATAAATTCTGGTTTTGTTGGTATAGAACACGGTATTCTATAGCAGCTATATTCTTATAGTAGCAAAGCAATAAGAAATACGAATAATAAATAAAAAAGTATGAATAGAACAAAAGAGGGGGGAGGAAATAAGAAAGAAAAATTTATGCAAAGCTAGATATGAGTCATCCACACCCTCTTTTTTGTATTTCATTAATTGAATGTTGTTTGATTAAGACTAAGTTCCGTAAAAACCCCCGCCTTCTTTAAAATATCATGAACAGTTCCTGTGGGTTGAGCTCCTTTTTCAAGGAAATAGAGAATAGCGGGAACATTTAAATAGGTTTGATTATTTATCGGATCATAAAAACCCACTTTTCGAAGATCTCTTCCCTCTCTTCGGGATCGAACATCAATTGCAACGATTCGATAAACGGCTCATTGGGATAGATGTAGTTAAATAGTACCCCCCCTAGAAACGTATAAGAAGTTTTCTCCTCGTACGGCTCGAGAAAAAAATGATATGATTAAAAGTTATGTCTATGTATGTAATTAGAATGTCATGTAATTAGAATGTCAAAAAGATCCATAAACCCAGCAAATCACAATTAGACATTTTAACCTGTCTTTTTTTCGAACTTTTTCGAAAAAAAGAAGAAAAAAAAAGCATTCGTACTCTCATAACTCAAGTCAAATAACTCTCAAACAAAATGCTCAAAAAAATCCTTAGGCATTCTTTTATTGAGTGGTCTCTAACCCCTTTTTGTTTGTCTCGTTTAGAATCTATTTTGATTCTTCATTTGGATCTAGTTGTTGAGACAATTGAACAGGGTATTTCCTTGTTCTAGGATCCTTTATCTTTGCCTTGAATCATTGGGTTTAGACATTACTTCGGCGATATTTAATCATTTCAAAAATGGCAGCAACATGCCCCTTTTTCTCTCTTTTTTCTTTCTATCAAAGAATCATATGAACGATTAATTCCCGCATGATACACTTTTGATCGAAAGAGTTTTACCAATTCCAACAATTTTTCTTTTTTTTTTTTATTTGAAAATAGTTTGAATCGGAGCCTTTCGATTTCTATATCAAAAATAGACTTACAAAGTTGTTCCAACTTATTGATTTCCATTAACTAACCCTAGATCCTTGCCCCTGAAAAATGGATGTTTCTCTTCGAGCTCCATCCTGTACTATTTACATTACAACCCAACAAAAAGACGGATTATAATAGAACAGAACAAAGGATGTCGATCCAAAAGCACCTTCATTTCTACATAATGGAAAGTGGTGGGTTTTGACATCCACAGCCGATCGATCATGTCCTTCAAGTCGCACGTTGCTTTCTACCACATCGTTTCAAACGAAGTTTTACCATAACATTCCTATAGTTTGGAACATTGATTCAATTATGGAATCATGAATAGTCATTGGTTCAGTCGATACATAGTAATCTATCTATACTTCTTCTTTCTATATGAAATAAATTTCTACTTCTTCTTTCTATATGAAATAAATTTCTGAAATAAATAGATAATTTCAGAAGAAAAAGACTCAATAAGAATTAAAATTAACCCATATTATATGAATGAAATATATATATTTTTTTTTTACTTTTATTATACTTACTATTCTAATTAATATTAATAAAAAATTAATTAATAATAAAAAATTAATTAATATTAATAAAAAATTAAGAATATCATTATTAATTAATAATAATATCACGAATATTATAAATAACACAAATAAACTAATCTTTTTGAATCTACTTTGCATCTTCAAATAACTCGATAGATCAAATAACTCGATAGAATCGATTCGCCAATCTCACAGTTCTTCGAGTGCCAATCTTAAGAAATCATTAAAAATCAAAAGCAAGAATCACATTTAGAAAGAAGGTTATTAAAAAAAAAGAGCAAAGAAGGTTATTAAAAAAAAAGAGCAATTTAGATTCGGATATCGTTATTCTGATATATAAAAAGAGTATGCTCTGGGACGGAAGGATTCGAACCTCCGAATAGCGGGACCAAAACCCGTTGCCTTACCACTTGGCTACGCCCCATTTAGATTTCTATTTGAAACTACTAAACACTAATATGGGTATTCCTTGTTCGTCAATTCCAGTTCCAAATAGCTATCGAATAGATTAGATTCTTGCTAGGATTTTGGCACGTATGGATAGAAAATTAAACCGAATTTATTGATCATTACATATAATTCAATTAAGATATTGTATGAAAGTATGATTTCTTCTATTCTCTTGTAAGAATTGAAGGCTTTTTGATTGGGTGAGTTCAAAGAAGTATTGTTTATTCTGTCTTATTTTCCTTTTTTCATTTTTTTTCCTTATATCAAATCAAAAAACATATTAATAACTCAATCAAAATTATCTCCAAGAACAAAATTTTGTTATGCTTAATATCTTTAATTTGATCTGTATCTGTTTTAATTCTGCCCTTTTTTCGAGTAGTTTTTTATTCGCCAAATTGCCCGAGGCCTATGCTTTTTTGAATCCAATCGTAGATTTTATGCCAGTAATACCGGTTCTCTTTTTTCTCTTAGCCTTTGTTTGGCAAGCTGCTGTAAGTTTTCGATGAGATCCTTAATACTGTCCTAATTTATTCAAGAAAAAAAAATTCTAACAATTGAAAAGATCAGATAAGTCTTACAAACCCTCAATTCAAAGATTGAAATTCTTGGATAGCCATGATAAATCTGGATCATCCCATTTCCTCATTCTGACCCTTTTTCGCCGAAGAACCCTATTTTATTTAGATTAGAGTCCGCCACAATATAGAATTGTTGGTATGAAAGAATTTTTTTTGTAATGAAAAACTCAACTCTTATTACAAGTTAATTTCTGAAAATTCTTTTCGATTTCTAGAAATTATAGAAATCACTTTATTTATAGAAATCACTTTATTTCTTGGTCTCAAAATAGGATATGTGGTATAAAAACGGGGAATCTATTCTCTTCTTTTTCCAAAAAAAAATGATCTTGGAGATTGTGTAATGCTTACTCTTAAACTCTTTGTTTACACCGTAGTGATATTCTTTGTTTCTCTCTTCATCTTCGGATTCCTATCTAATGATCCGGGACGTAATCCTGGACGCGAAGAATAAAAAAAGGGGAGTTCCTTGCTTCATTTTTAGAAATGGTATTAGGATTTGATCTATTCCACTATCAAAAACCGAAACGGAAAGAGAGGGATTCGAACCCTCGGTACGAATAACTCGCACAACGGATTAGCAATCCGACGCTTTAGTCCACTCAGCCATCTCTCCTAATTGAGAAAAGATAATTACTATGTTACAGCACGCAAAAAGAAATGCTTGAAAAAAGCCCTTCTTTACTTTGTTATATAGGTTATATAGATTATTATTTATTTAGATAGAGTATTCTTAATTTATAGATATATAGATTCTTAATTTTATTATATAGATATGGATTTATTATATATTTATTATATAGAATATATATATACAACTTTTCTATAGATATATACAACTTTTTTCAGGAATTCCATTTCATTTATATTCTATTCTATATCATTTCTATTCTATAAGATAAATAAAACAAGGGCTCTAAAGAGATATCTCAAAAAAAAAGAAAGAATATCGCTTTTATTTCGCTCAAAAGTTCGCTCAAAGGGGACTTTTTTTATTTCCAATTTACACGGACCGGCCTGGTCAGTACCCGGCCGGGCTCATTTTTTTATTTTCAACTCAAATAAATCATTTTTTTCTATGATTCTGCGATCTGACTTGTTGTAACAAAAATCTTGTTATTGGATTGAATCAACAATCAGAAGCAGAAGAAGTACTATTTCCGTTCCTAGGATATAGAATCCAAATAGCATTTCTATTTTTTTTTTATTCCTCTTTACTTTTTATTTATTATTTACATTTATTTTACTATTACATTTATTTTACTAGAATAACTAGAATACTAGAATAAATAATAAAAAAAACTATGGATTTTTGCACAATCTATTTTTATGTTATGACTAAGTCCTTTTGTCGAACCCTATATATCAAAACTCCTATACAAGTCTTCTGACAAAAGGCGGCAGGGCAAGGCTCTAAATTTAAGGAGTGTTTATGCTCCTATCTTGTGATCCTATCTTGATTACTCCCACTTCCTCTGTTCGACAAAGGGTCCCTTTATATACAATGTTCGACAAAGGGTCCCTTTATATACAATAATCGCGTTGTAGCGGGTATAGTTTAGTGGTAAAAGTGTGATTCGTTCTATTAATCCCCTTAAGAGTTAAGGGGTCCTTCGGTTTGATTTATATTCCGAGCAAAAACTTTATTTCTTAAAAGGATTTAATCCTTTACCTCTCAACGAAAGATTTGAGGAAGAATATACATTCTCGTGATTTGTATCCAAGGGCCAATTCAATTATATAATTATATTTTAAATTAAAATTGAAAAATTGGATTATGAAATTACGAAACATAATTTTTTTGAATTGGATAAATACTTCCAATTGAATAAGTATGAGGAAAAGATCCATGGATAAAGATAGAAAAGTGTATTTCTAATCGTAACTAAATCTTCAATTTTTTTTGATAGGATAGATTGAAGCAAAATAGCTATTAAACGATAACTTTGGTTTACTAGAGACATTTACATCTTGTTTTAGCTCGGCGGAAACAAAATGCTTTTCCTAAGGATTTTCTCAAATAGAAATAGAGAACGAAGTAACTAGAAAAATGTTCTATTCTAATCCCACTCTTCTAGAAGGATCATCTAGAAAGCGAATTGTTTTGAATGCATTCAGACAGAAAAGCTAACATAGATGTTATGGACCGAATTCTTATTTCATTTCGTTCCTGCCTTATTTATATTTATTTTCTATTTATTTCTTTTTTTTTAATTTATCCATCTTCCATAAAGG